AGCTCTCCAACTGACTGTCTTACTCCAGCTTTCATTTCAGTTACTGATTCGCCTATCCTCTCCCTTCCGGTCGAGCTAGTTTTTATTCCTCTATCTAGGCCAACATTCATTCTAAGACTTTCACCAGCAAGGGCTGAAAGAGAAGAGCAGTCGAAGTCCCCGCCACCCCGCGGATCTCAATGACGCGACGGCACCTGGAACCACACTGCTGCCGCGCGCTTACCACTCACCCACGCTCTTGCAGCATGCCCTTCGGGCAATACGGCTTTCGTGCGAAGCAGCTGAGCGTCTTCGATCACTATATTCTCGCGATAGCGAAGGTTTAACAACGAAGTTACGGCTTTAGGCGAAGAGCGAAAGCCTTAAGTCTTATTGTTGTGTTCTCGAAGACAACTTATAGCGGGCTCGAGAGACCTCTCCCTTCATTCCTCGATCCGGTTGGTGATGACCAACTACCCAGTCCGATTTCTGGTTCTTCTTCCAGATATTGGGGGAAGACCAGCTTAGCCTGCTACATCAAAGATGAGTTATTCAGTTTCTTCTTTCAGTGTCTATGCCCGTAACCGGATGCGGCTGGCGAAGGAATGAAGCTACGAGCCTAATCTATGGTAGAGCTGGACAGGTAAGGTCGGGTCTATTCCTTCCATAAGGTAGGGTGGGTCAGCTAGTCTTTTTCTCCTTGATGGGATGGGTACCCAAGTTGACATCTTCAGTGTCTTCGATGATGGCTTTTGATTTTTCTTCAAACCTCTCGAATACACGTTAAAATTATTATGAACTAGAGGGCTTAAAAGCGCCTTGGCCTCATGTATTCTGCTTCCCACTGCTTCTGAGTAGGCTTTATTTTTGGGGTTTTGGCAAAATATGAGGGGTAAGGGTCCGAAGAAGTCTTGGAAAAATAAAGTACTTTCATAGATAAAAGAGGGATTTCGCCTGTCTTGTCTTTTAAGCAAATAAATAGGCTAAGGTAAGTATAATAATAAACATCAGTGCACCCCACTGAGTCACCTGCTGAAGGTGGTCCGACCAAAGCTACTAGGAGGAATGCCCAAAGGGCGAGTAAAGAAAGCAAAAGCATCACTAAGACCGTCTCATGAAGACTGTAGTCTGGAATGTCATGGGGTTAAACATGAAAGAGAAAGATAAATAGTGGAGGGATCCCAATATCCTCCTAACAGTCAAAGTTTTCGAAAAGACTGACCGGATGTGAACTCTTTGCTGCTATAGAAAGCGCAACTAGATCCAAACTGGTACCTTGGATATAGACTGCTTTGAAGCTAGGATAGCCTCCCCTCCATCGTCTAAGGATCCGCCTTGTCCACCTCTTAAAGGCCGACTAGGGCAGAATTTGGAATGAGGTGGCAAGCAAAGGATATTCTAACTTTTCCATTATATCAATCAGCGGTTGCTTAGGCCGGTTCATGACTGGGCAGGTCCTTTCGAAGTGACCGATGGATCTTTTCATTAGACTACAGAGCTTGGCTTGATCGGTTGATTGGCGAGCAGTTGCTAGATGGCCTTGAGTCGTTCTATTCGAAGTCTTTCAATCTCTTTTTCAAAGAGTCCTTTGCCTCTATGTAAATTCAGCACTAGCTTCTAATGTAATCGGAGTGATCTTTTCAAATAAATAGAAAGAGACGGTTTTCTTCGGTTTGACGATCCTAGTGTGAGTGGATGCGTAGTTTGAAAGTATTGCCACTTGAATCAGGGGCTTCCACGCTTCTGGCTGACTGTAATAAGGGCTAAACAAGGATTCAACAAGGGATATGAGTGGATGGTCTGACTTTCCTCTCAATCGAGTGTATTTACATACTCCGCTTGAACAGAAAGCTTTCAGGTTTTTTCCGTAAAGAAAAGATTTGCATGATCGATTAGTGAGCATCACATCTCGGGCAATCAATCGGTCCTTACTTGAAAAGCGTGATAACAGGGTTGGCTTTCAAAGAGATAGACTATCACTGGATTACTTGCTCAGTTCCTCAATCAAACTGCTTTCTCATTTGACTTCCAACGCCTCTTCATACGGTCTCGGGCTAACTTTTAACTAGCGCTATTTTTCTTGAAGGAATGGGGTAAGGAACACTGTACATGCGAGCGGTCAAACTCTCTCTTTGTCATGAAAGGCCTTCCCTTAGAGTCTTAATGTTCATAGCTATCGTTACAAGAATTCCCTTCCCCCTCCCATTGAATGCTTATAGAAGGGGCCTACGGAGTCCCGCTTTGATTCATTGAAGATTGAAGAAGGCTGCTTCACCAATCCAGGTTAAAACATTCCGGATTTTCTCTATAAAAGAAAGGAAGAATTGGATAGTTGGCCTCCCTAGAGATCGGATGGTTGAGGAAGGGCTAATATACACCATTCGAGAAAAGAGAATAAGCCATGCTAATGTCATGGAAGAAAAAATATGGTTTAGGCACGGATGCCTCACTCCGGCTGCTACTCTAAAAGGAGACTCGGTATCGGATGTATCATTTCGTAATGGGGCTTGCGCATAGATGGCCTCTATGCCAACATTCATTTCGTTCTAAAGAGCGGGTCGGTGTAATAATAGAATATATAAATAAGGTTGATCCAAAGAAGAAGTTGTCGTCTATTAGCAAACAATCGGATGCATTGCCATTCGAAGAAAAGACAGTTTCACTCCTTTTCCGAGTTGATCGGGTCTAGTCAGCCATGAGAATGCGGAGGTGGGCTTTTTTCTTGTCTTTCTTTTCTATTTCCTGGATCCGGCGGGGGTAGAGTGGGGTTTCTACCTGGCTTTTCAACTTGGCACGTTTAAAGAAGTTGCCTAAACTAAGTGTACAAAGGGGGCATAAAGTTCTTCTTTTCAGGGTTGGCTTTTACGAAAGAAAGTGAGTTAGACAAAAAGAGAAGAAACTTGGACAAAAAGAAAGGAAGTGACTTAGACAAATCTTTTTTGTCGATAACCTCAGACCAATCCATCGAATATTGATTAATACGTAATCGATAGAACACTACTTGAAAAAGAAAACGGTTCTTCTGCTCAGAAATGAAATGTTCCTGGAAATTCTTGCTCCCATTAGACCATTTGTATCTATATGCATTAGGATCCCAATTCATGGATCTCTCGGTTCGAGAAAGAAAAAGAAGAGGATCGAACCATTTCTTCTGACTCTGTTTCAAATTCGATAAATGTTGGTTGATCGTATATTTCATTATAGTTCTATGATTCAGAGTATCATTTCCATTTCCTATTGGATCCCTTTGAATTCCATATTCGAAGTTGCGATCGGATCTATTCATTAAAAAGAATTGAGTCAATACATTTCTTATGTACCCATAGGTACTATATTGGATTTGAATCAGATTTAGGATCAATCCATATTGATTGACTGCCTCCATTATGTTGTTTCTAGCAAATACCACTCTTTTTTGTTTTGGATCTTCCAAATCATTCCCGCAGGAGATCCGGACCCACACCATTTTTCCACGATTCCTACATTGAGCTCTCTTTGCCTTACTTACTTATTATGAATCGATATAAAAGAGAATCCGCCTGCTAGAAGAGGAATAGGATATAGGTCAGCCGGGGTAATATTGTTGAATAAAGACCCCTTCTAAAAAGCTCTTGGCCTACCCTTCACTCTATTCACGGTTAGCCGGGAATGATACTGGGAGTTCGATTTCTTTTATGACTTTCGCCTTGGACCTTACACTAAACAGAATCTCTTGCACGCGCGTATAATAGAATAAGGAAGAATACCTTGCTGGCTATTCCTTATTCTTGATAGCACAGGAAAGAGAGATTCCGGAATCTCTTGACTTCACAGCTACGCACCTTTCAAACATACTTTTTTTACTCCAAGAGCGAAAAGAACATCATATCATCGGTTATACTATGCGAAAACATGGGAGTAGTAGTACTTGCTAAAGCTAAAGGTTTTCTCCCTTTCGACACGTGAAAGCTAAAAACAGTCTACTAGATAAGCCAAGTAAAGAAGTGCCAGATACAGATGAAATAGTTTTCTCTCCTTTTTAGAGAAGTCAATTCCTTATTCAATCCTCCCCCGAGGGGTACTTCTATTTAAACTTTAGAGAATCCAGGTCCAGCGGAAGACTAAGTAAGGTACGGTATAAAGTGCAATCAATCTCCTCCAACAGACAACAGAGGGCTCTGACCTGACCACAGTCAATCAGTCTATTGTTCTGGTTCTATGAGGAAATCTACCCTGGTCATCATTCCTGGCCGGCTGGTGCTTTTTTGTGTGTTAGCCAGGTGAAAGTTGCTTTACTATAAATAGATTAGTTAAAAGGTATTAAGGAACTACTAAAACCGCTCTTCCCGTTTTTGGGCTATAAGACTCTTAGCTTCCAGCGAGCTACGTGCATAAGCTTTTTTTCTACAAAAAACGATTGATTCCTCCCCTTCCCTTACAAAATAAGATGTGAAGTATCTTCTCGATTCCTCTCCCGGAAAAAGTGGTCTGTCAACTTCACTTGCCTTGTTGTGATAGGGGTACTGGCTTTTCATTCCCACCAAGGAATGTAAATTGACTTATTTAGGGGTTGACTGCCTTACCTTCTATTCTTTTAGTAAAGGTAGTAAAGGGCGTTAGCGCTTTCCTAAAAGAATATCAAGTAAAGGGGGGGCATGTATCCACTTTTTCTTTTGTAAAGAAAGAGGGCTACTTCACCACCCGCTACTAATAATCGAAAGGGTTCACAGCGAGTTCAGTCTATAATGACGGAACGTTTACGCCGGAGGGGTTTGTCTCCATGGAACGAGTATTCACTACCGCTTACAGCGCCTTCATTCACTCGTCTTGCTACTTCGGAACTCTTTCGCGGACACGTGGAGTCGAACGTCTCTCTACAATGTACCGTAGGTAGACTGATTATTACTGATTATTGTAGGTGCTTTAGTGGTTTAGAGACAGTTCTCTTGCTACCAATTTCTTTCTTTGTAGTCTAATAGATCTACATGTTCTAGCGGATCTAAAGTAGGTTTGTGTTCCGCAACAGAAAGAGGTTTTGTTCT